TCTCTAGGAATACTTCTTTGGTATTCCAAAGACTTTCAATTCATTGTTCCTGGGTCGATGCCCGAGTGGTTAATGAGGACGGACTGTAAATTCGTTGGCAATATGCCTACGCTGGTTCAAATCCAGCTCGACCCAATGTAACCCTTACCAACCCATCGGTATGAAATATTCATGTCAATCTACGAGATTGATGGAAAGGTAATCGGTTATGTAAGCCCCGATATATCTATATCTTTCTATAGATATGTGTACATATCCATATGGGTATGGAGCAGAACGAACGGGTATTTTGGAAATGAAAGGAGAAGGATAATAGAAGTAAGAGAAAAAGAAAGATCAAATCTTTCATTGATCTGGCACTAATAGAATTTGTATTAAAAATCTTATAGTAAATATCTGATAGTAAATAGTAAATGGGTTGTACTGCACCTATTGGGATTGTAGTTCAATTGGTCAGAGTACCGTCCTGTCAAGACGGAAGTTACGGGTTCGAGCCCCGTCAGTCCCGATCTGATAAGTTGATCAATTCATCTCTAAATCATCTGGAGAAGAAGAAGGGGAAGAATGGGGTAAACTCACTTTGCGGTAGAAAGAACCCATATTCATCCATGTCTATAGATATACATATCTATATATCTATATATCTAGATGTAGATGCATCTAGATAGATATCAATCCCAGAATGAATTCTTTTATTCTGTGGCCATTCCGGTAATAACATCTAATTCGCATAGTGATCTGCGACAAATTATCTCTTTGAAAAAACAAGACTTCTATTTTAACCCGATTTATCTCATGAAATATTACATCCTCCAAACAGATATTTGTGGGGGTATAGAGTATAGAGAGATCTGAGGGTAACACAGAGGTAGTCTTCCCAAGTAAGAATCTTGTGGAAGTCCCTACAGATCATCCCTGATGATACCCAGTATATACCCCCATCTCTTTCCTGTTCATTCTAAAAGGTATGTATAATATTGGTATTAGCTCGCACTTGCTAGTACCTTTTTATCATGACCAATAATTCTACCATAGATCCTCCAACGCTGCAATTTTCTAAGAATTGTCACGTCAGAATTGAATGATCCTTGGACTTACTATTCGGAATAGCTTTTCTAGCTCCTGGGTCATGGTTCATCCCCCGGAGAAATTTTGAACTATCCCTTTTTTTGTCATGGAGAATTCGTGCAATTTTGGGCATCTCTTCTACCCGAATCGGGAGAACTGTCCGATCCTTGTTCATTTTCTCGATCAGTAGGATTAATTCTCCATGTATACATCCCAATTGGGGCGTACGGGGTACTGAATAAAGATGTACTCCCTATAATATAATGGATGTAGGTTTTTCCCCACTCAATTGGCCCTATCAAAATAGGAAATTGATCAAAATAAGAGATCCTTAATACTATCCATCGAATTGGCCTTCATCATACTTTTCTGTCTTCCGAATAGCAATTTGGATCATCATCAACTTCTCAATACCCGTTCGGGGCGATTCTTCCCCCATATCCCTACCATATCTGTAACGCTTAGGTCTATGCCCAATGGAGCCCCGTATTAGTGGAAAAATATAATTGCATAAGTAAGGTGATAAATGTGACTATATGAGTTGAGTGGGACAATATGATCGATTGGGAATCGAATTGCTGGATCCGGTATGAATAAAGGATCCTATTATGTTATACTATTTCATTTCCATTGAGGAATTCATTAGATCCATCAGATTTCGTTATTCAAACTGAATCTATTCGTCCAATCTCATACTCCAGGGATTCAATCAATCACATTTATGGATCTTTCAATGAAAAAAGAAGGATTCATCATCTTTATGAGATCAAATCTCGAGTTATTGTAGAACGAAGTGAAAATGATAAGATCATGGAAGTAAATATTCTTGCATTTATTGCTATTGTGCTGTTCATTTCAGTTCCTACTGCTTTTCTACTTATCATTTACGTAAAAACAGTCAGTGAAAGCAATTGATTCGCACTGAAATTGAGTTATTACTCATGACTAGATAAATTGAAATGATCCAAATCACCTATTAAATTAATAATAGGTGATAAGGAATAAACAATAAGGTTGTATTTCTCAATACTATCATGGGGTAGAGATTGATTATGAGAATAGGTAGTACGAAAGGAAGGGCTATATAATATAGCCCTTCCTTTCGTACTACCTATTCTGCATTGCAGATCTATCTATACCTATGGATGTATCCGAATAGCATTTGTCCCTATGGGGATAAATTATCTATTATAGATAGAAATCTACATTATATACCCTATAATATATATCTATATCTATAGATATAGATAGATAGATAGATAGGATTAAGACCTGGTGCCATAGCAGAGACAGGGCTAATCACAATAGGTAGACTTCTATATGTCCTTAAAGAATAGAGAGAGAAATATATACAGGGAGAAATGTGATTCTGAACGTACTTTAAAAATATCGCTCTGGATCGAAGTTTAATATCTCTCTATGGGCATGGTGAATATGGGACTTGAAATGGCATGAGAAAAATCATTCATATGGAAAAGGAATCTACGGTTAAGATAGCTCAATATGCTCCATATTTCTCCGAGAACAGATCCGTATCAAATCCGATAAATTTGTAATTATCTGATGAAAATGTAGACTACTTCAATTCATACGTTTTTGGTTCCGATTCCTGCCCTCTCTGTATAACATGGATAGGTAGAACCAACCGAGTCTGACATGAGCCTTAAGTATAAATATCCTGGATATATCACAAGAATAGGGTGGAATGGGTGCATCTGAAATAAACCCAATCAATCTTTTCATTTCGAAAAGAATTGATTGGGGAGATGATCCAAGGGGTTATCCGAAACTCAACCGGGATCGAGGCCATAGGGAACAATATTCATTCCAACAATCTCTCTTGCTCGGGCTAGAATTAGATCCCATTCTTTTCTCGAAAAACTTATTTGTACAACTGCTAATTTTTGATAGCATAAAGTCTATATCTACATTTAGGATTAATGCGACAAATCCCTCTCATGGGAATAAAAAGAGAGAAGGATTGTTCCTCATTGTAAAGAACGAGACTCTCTTCTCATTTGAGAGAAGGACTAGTTCATAAAACCCTGAGATTGAGGAAGAATTCAATTTCTCATAGGAAAAGGGTAAGGGATTTGTTACATTATGCATATCCCTTACGGGAATAAATATAAAAGAGTTCTATAGAAGGAACATTGAATTGAATTCTCGGGAATACTAGGAATAACTCCATATTACTAGATCCTTAGGGAATCAAAGATATTCTCATTCCTAAATGATTTGGAACAGAACGAGTAATTGGAGATTGCATTAGATTCTTAGAGTCCACTTCTTCCCCATACCACGAGTGAAAGGGAGAATGTAAAAACTACCATTAGAGCAGCCCAAGCAATACTGGCTATATCCATACAAATTATGTTCTCTATTTCTGAGAAAAGAAAAAAAAAAAAGAATTATTCCATTATCGATCACTGATGATAAGGGAACTAATCACAATAGTGCAAAATAAGGATCATATCCTTTCCATTTCGAACGAGTCTCTCTGAGAGATCCATAGATCCACTTGTTCTTCGGAACGAGTTTCTCTCAAATCAAATTACCATAGGTTTGTCCCTTTATGACAAGATCAAAAGGCATTGGAACGCGATGGGTGGGCTATATTGGGAATATGGAGCAGCACAAGTTGTCTCCAGAGGTGATATAATGAGAAATCCAAGTTATTCCTTCTCTTTCGCTCTCTTCACCTTGACCAGGCGACACCCGGATTTGAACTGGGGATAAAGGATTTGCAGTCCTCTGCCTTACCACTTGGCTATGCCGCCGAGCCACTATGGGGATGTAATAGAAAGATCAAATACTATATTATAGTAATATCATTATAGCATTGAACAGGTGCTAAAGTCAACCTTGTTCTAACACTTAATAATGGTTTGACCCATTTGTTCATATCTCCGTTTCACGTAAATGAGAGCATCAAAGGACCTTTCCTCTATTCAATTAGACGTATATTTGGATATAGGTAGAATTTTACGGGATATAGCGAACCGAACGATATATACATTTTTGTCGGATTGATTCTTACGGATCAATAAGGAATAAAAAAAATAGATTCTTTTTATGGACGGGAAACTTCCAATGCTATTAGATGAAGATAAGGGAACATCTACAATCCCTGAATTTGGGAAAATACAATTCGAAGGATTCTGTCGTTTCATTGATCAAGGCTTAATCAAAGAACTTCGTAATTTTCCAAAAATTGAGGATACAGATAAAGAAATTGAATTTCAACTATCTGGGAATAAATATGAATTAGCAGAGCCTCTGATCAAAGAGAGAAATGCTGTATATCAGTCCCTCACATATTCCTCTGAATTATATGTACCAGCAAGATTGATTCAAAGGAATAGTAGAAAGATACGGAAACAAACTGTACTTATTGGAAATATTCCCTTAATGAACTCCCAAGGAACCTTTGTAGTAAATGGGATTTCCAGAATCGTGGTCAATCAAATATTGCGAAGTCCCGGTATTTATTACAGTTCGGAACCAGACCATAATGGAGTCACTATATATGCCAGCACTATAATTTCAGATTGGGGAGGAAGATCAAAATTAGAGATCGATGGGAAAACAAGGATATGGGCTCGTGTGAGCAAAAAACGAAAGATATCTATTTTAGTTCTACTATCAGCTATGGGTTCAAATCTCAAAGAGATTCTAGACAATGTTTGCTATCCAAAAATATTATTATCTCCCTTGACCGAAAGGCAAGAGCAAAAAGAATATCTTCGGTCAAAGAAAAATGCCATTTCGGAGTTCTATAAAAAACTCTATTGCGTAGGTGGCGATTTGGTATTTTCCGAGTCCCTGTGCAAAGAATTGCGAAAAAAATTTCTCCAACAAAGGTGTGAATTAGGAAAGATTGGTCGACGAAATCCGAATCAAAAACTGAATCTTGATGTACCCGAGAACGAGATTTTTTCATTACCGCAAGATGTATTGGCTGCTGTGGATTACTCGATCAGAGTTAAATTTGGAATGGGTACACTTGATGATATGGATCATCTAAAAAATCGACGTATTCGTTCTGTAGCAGATTTATTGCAGAATCAATTCGGATTAGCTCTAGGTCGTTTGGAAAATGCAGTTCGAAGAACTATACGCAGAGCAACTAAGCGCAAATGTTTACCAACTCCTAATAACTTGGTAACTTCAACTCCATTAACAACCACCTTTCAGGATTTTTTTGGTTCACACCCCTTATCTCAATTTTTGGATCAAACTAATCCATTGACAGAAATAGTTCATAGGCGAAAATTAAGTTATTTGGGTCCCGGAGGATTGACGGGGCGAACCGCTAGTTCTCGAATACGGGATATTCATCCTAGTCATTATGGGCGTATTTGCCCGATTGAGACGTCCGAAGGAATGAATGCTGGACTTGTTGCATCATTAGCTATTCGTGCAAGGATTGGTCATTGCGGCTCTTTACAAAGTCCATTCCATAAGATCTCTAATAGATCGGAAGAAGAACATATGGTTTATCCATCACCGGGAGAAGATGAATACTATCGGATAGCCACAGGAAATTCTTTGGCGTTAAATCAAGGGATTCGAGAGGAACAAGTTACTCCAGCTCGATATCGACAAGAATTCTTAGCTATTGCATGGGAACAAATCCATTTTCGAAGTATCTTTCCTTTCCAATATTTTTCCGTTGGAGTTTCCCTCATTCCTTTTCTCGAGCATAATGATGCGAATCGCGCTTTAATGGGTTCGAATATGCAGCGTCAAGCAATTCCACTTTTCCAACCTGAGAAATGCATTGTCGGAACTGGGTTAGAAGGTCAAGCAGCTCCAGATTCAGGAAGTGCAGCTATAGCCGCACAAGGGGGAAGGATCACGTATATCGATGCTGGAAAAATCACTTCATTAGCTGATGGAGACACTGTAGGAACAGAATTGGTTATATATCAACGTTCTAATAACAATACTTGTATGCATCAAAAACCTCGGGTTCGCCGAGGGGAATATGTGAAAAAAGGGCAAATTTTGGCGGACGGTGCGGCTACGCTAGGGGGAGAACTATCTTTGGGGAAAAACGTATTAGTAGCTCATATGCCGTGGGAAGGATACAATTTTGAAGACGCAATACTCATTAGTGAACGTCTGGTATATGAAGATATCTATACCTCTTTTCATATCGAAAGATATGGAATTGTAACTTGTATGACAAGCCAGGGCCTTGAGAGAATCACTAAAGAAATACCTCATTTAGATGCTCATTTACTCCGTCATCTAGACGGGAATGGCCTTGTAATGCTAGGATCTTGGATAGAAACAGGTGATGTTCTAGTGGGTAAATTAACGCCTCAACCAGCAGAAGAATCATTGCGTGCCCCGGAAGGAAGATTATTACAAACCATATTTGGTATTCAGGTGTCCACTGCAAGGGAAAGTTGTCTCAGAGTACCCATAGGTGGAAGAGGCCGGGTTATTGATGTGAGATGGATCCATAAAGGAGAGAGTTCTGGTGATAATGCAGAAATGGTCCACGTATATATCTTACAGAAACGTAAAATACAAGTGGGTGATAAAGTAGCTGGAAGGCATGGTAATAAAGGCATTATTTCAAATATTTTGCCTAGACAAGATATGCCTTATTTGCAAGATGGAACACCAGTTGATATGGTATTAAATCCATTAGGGGTACTTTCACGGATGAATGTAGGACAGATCTTTGAATGTTTGCCCGGGTTAGCAGGGAACCTGATGAACAGACATTATAGAATAACACCTTTTGACGAAAGATACGAGCGAGAAGCTTCGAGAAAACTAGTGTTTCCTGAGCTCTATGGAACTAGTGAGCGAACAGCTAATCCATGGGTATTTGAACCTAATCATCCCGGGAAAAATAGGTTAATTGATGGAAGAACAGGAGATATTTCTGAACAACCTGTTACAATAGGAAAAGCTTATATGCTGAAATTAATTCATCAGGTTGATGATAAAATCCATGCGCGTTCCAGCGGACCTTATGCACTTGTTACACAACAACCTCTTAGAGGAAAATCCAAACGAGGAGGGCAACGAGTAGGAGAAATGGAAGTTTGGGCTCTAGAAGGTTTTGGTGTTGCTTATATTCTGCAGGAGATGCTTACTCTTAAATCTGACCATATTGAAGCTCGTCATGAGGTACTTGGTGCCATTATCACTGGAGGACCAATACCTAGACCTGGCACTGCTCCAGAATCTTTTCGATTGCTCGTTCGAGAACTACGATCTTTAGCTCTAGAATTGGATCATACTATTATATCTGAAAAATACTTTCAGATAGATAGGAGGGAAGTTTAATCAAAATGAATCAGAATCTTTCTTTTACGATCGACCAAGATAAACATCAACAGCTTCGAATTGGGTTAGCTTCTCCTGAGCAAATTTGCGCTTGGTCCAAGAGAATTTTACCTAATGGAAGGATAGTTGGACAGGTGACTAAACCCTATACTCCACATTATAAGACTAATGAACCAGAAAAAGATGGATCATTCTGTGAAAGAATCTTTGGACCTATAAAAAGTGGAGTTTGTGCTTGTGGAAATTCTCGAGTGATCGGAAATGAGAAAGAAAACTCAAAGTTTTGTGAACAATGTGGAGTTGAATTTGTTGATTCCCGAATTCGAAGATATCGAATGGGATACATCGAACTGGCATGTCCAGTGGTTCACGTATGGTATTCAAAACGCCTTCCCAGTTATATCGCGAATCTATTGGCTAAACCTCTCAAAGAATCAGAAGGCCTAGTATACTGCGATGTGCGACTTGATCACAAATTCCGATTCTGCAGATCCATAATAAGGAACTGTCATCCTATTCAATCTCATTGGGATGCCCTTAGCTCTGACATGTCTCTCAGGAGAAATAGCATGAAGCTCAAAATCACAAGCATCTTGAAGAAGAGATGTTGAGAAAGAGGAATTGGTCCAGGGTTTATATATTCCATATCAAATTGCTAATTAGACTTCGTTAAAAACGCTTATTTTCTTTCGTGTAATGGGATTCAATAGTCATTCTCTTTCATTTTGATCATCCTTGAAAAAATGTATTCCGGACCAATTTGATCAGATATGGCTGTAGGAGTCTATTCATCGCATATATGCTTCAAATAGCATTGCAACCATCGAAGTAGAGCAGAGACCTAAAGGATCAAATAGAACGAGATACGGACAAGTAAATCCCTTATGAGTCTCAAATTCAAATGAATCGGAGGTATCTCCGTGAATAAATGTATCGTTCGGGGGAAAAGAGACTACTCAATAATTCCATCTTTATGTCGTAATACGATGGAGTAGAGGAATACAAAATCCCACTTGGAACTTGAGTAAAGAGTAGCTATTTTGTCCTTCTCCAGAGCAAAAGGAGTTCTTCTCCGAAGAACTTTCCGTTCCGGTACAGCTACTTGAGCCGGATGAGAGAAAACTTTCACGTCCGATTCCGAGGGGGGGAAATCCTGGAATAACCTATCCCAATCTTTTTCTTGCTAGGCCCATAGCTAACAAACCAACTTCATTACGATCACGGGGTCTATTCAAATATGAAATTCAATCTTGGAGAGATATTATCCCTAATTATTTCTCTGCTCGGGGCTTTGGGGCATTTCGACATAGAGAAATAGCTACTGGAGGAGATGCTATCAGGGAACAGCTAGCTGGTCTGGATCTGCAAACTCTGATGGATCGTTCATACATGGAATGGAAGAGATTGGGGAAACAGAGATCGACCGGAAATGGATGGGGAGATAGAAAAATCAAAAGAAGAAAGGATTTTTCGGTTAGACGCATGAGATTAGCTAAACATTTCCTTCAAACAGATATAGAACCAGAATGGATGGTTTTATGCCTATTACCAGTTCTTCCTCCCGAACTGAGGCCAATCGTTCAATTAGGCGGAGGTGAACTGATCACTTCAGATCCAAATGAACCTTATCGAAGAGTTATCTATCGGAATAATACTCTTATCGATCTATTAGCAAGAAGTAGATCTACACCAGGGGGGTTAGTTATTTGTCAAAAAAGATTGGTTCAAGAAGCCGTAGATGCACTTCTTGATAATGGCATTCGTGGACAACCAATGAAAGACAGTCATGATAGACCTTATAAATCGTTCTCAGATGTAATCGAAGGCAAAGAAGGAAGATCTCGTGAGAATTTACTTGGGAAACGGGTTGATTATTCAGGTCGTTCTGTCATTGTGGTGGGCCCCTCCCTTCCATTACATCAATGTGGATTACCCCGAGAAATAGCAATAGAGCTTTTTCAAGCATTTGTAATTCGTGGTCTAATTAGACAACATTTTGCTCCCAATCTAAGGGCTGCTAAAAGTCTAATTCGAGATAAAGAGCCCATTGTATGGGAGGTACTTAAAGGGGTTATGCAAGGACATCCTGTACCGTTAAATCGAGCACCCACCTTACACAGATTAGGAATACAAGCATTTCAACCTATTTTAGTAGAAGGGCGTGCCATTCGTTTACATCCATTGGTTTGTGGGGGATTTAATGCGGACTCCGACGGGGATCAGATGGCTGTTCATGTACCTTTATCTCTGGAGGCTCAAGCAGAAGCTCGTTTACTTATGTTTTCTCATACAAATCTATTGTCTCCAGCTATAGGAGATCCCATTTCCGTACCAACTCAAGATATGCTTCTTGGACTTTATATATTAACGGTCAGAAATAATCAAGGTATTTATGGAAATAGGTACCACCCATATCACTCTAAAAATAAGATCTTTTCTTGTAAAAGACCTTCCTTTTATAGCTATGATGATGCGCTCGGAGCTCATCGGCAAAAACGAATTGGATTAGACAGCCCTTTATGGCTCCGGTGGCGGGTAGATTTACGTATTATTACCTCAGTGGACCGAGAAGCCCCTATCGAGGTTCAATATGAATCTTTGGGTATCTTCCATGAAATTCATGAACATTACCAAATAGGAAAAAATAAAGTAGGAGAAATACTCAGTATATACATTCGGACAACTGTTGGTCGTATTCGTTTCGATCGAGAAATAGAAGAAGGCGTACAAGGCTTCTCTCGGGCTTCTGAACACCCGAATAAATCACTACCAGCTATCATAATCTAATATTCTTAGCCTCATAATCATCTTATTCACGCGGAAATCGAGATCGAGGAAGCCCTAGAATAACTGGCTCGAACCCATTGTTAGATCTTGCTTACGAAAATGTGGAGGTTTTTACCTATGGCAGAACGAGCTAAATTGCTTTTTCATAATGAAGCGATGGATAGAACTGCCATGAAACAACTTATTAGCAGATTAATAGGTCACTTCGGAATGACATATACATCAAATATTTTGGATCAACTTAAGACTTCAGGTTTCCAACGAGCTACTGATGCAGCGATTTCATTAGGAATTGATGATCTTCTAACAGCACCTTCCAAGGGATGGCTCGTCCAAGATGCAGAACAACAAGGTTCTCTTTCGGAAAAACATCATCATTATGGGAATGTGCATGCAGTGGAAAAATTACGTCAATCAATCGAGACATGGTATGCTACAAGTGAATATTTGAGACAAGAAATGAATCCTAATTTTAGGATGACCGATCCTTTTAATCCAGTACATATGATGTCCTTCTCGGGATCCAGAGGAAGTACATCTCAGGTTCACCAATTGGTAGGTATGAGAGGATTAGTGTCAGATCCTCAAGGACAAATCGTTGATTTACCCATTCAAAGCAATTTCCGCGAAGGACTCTCTTTAACAGAATATATCATTTCCTGTTATGGCGCTCGCAAGGGGGTTGTGGATACTGCCATACGAACATCAGATGCTGGATACCTCACGCGTAGACTTGTTGAAGTAGTTCAACACGTCGTTGTACGTAAAACAGATTGTGGCACTCTTCAAGGTATTTTTGTAAATCTCATTCAAGGTCGAGAGAGGATCAAGAATCGAATTGTTCCACAAACACCAATTGGTCGCGTGTTAGCGGACGATGTATATATAAATATGAGATGCATTGCCACGCGCAATCGAGATATTGGGATTGGACTTGCCAATCAATTAATAACCCTTCGCGCACAACCAATATATATACGAACCCCTTCGACTTGCAAGAGTATATCTCGGATCTGTCGATTGTGTTATGGTCGTAGTCCTACTCATGGTAACTTGATCGAATTAGGAGAAGCAGTAGGCATCATTGCGGGCCAATCAATTGGAGAACCAGGAACTCAACTAACACTAAGGACTTTTCATACCGGTGGAGTATTTACAGGTGATATTGCAGAACATGTACGAGCTCCTTTCAACGGAAAAATTGGATTTGATGAGAATTTGGTTCATCCCACACGTACACGTCATGGGCATCCTGCTTTTATGTGTCATAATAACTTATCCATCACTATTGATGGTCAAGATCAGGTACATAACTTAACCATTCCACCACAAAGTTTGCTTTTGGTTCAGAATGATCAATATGTGGAATCGGAACAAGTTATTGCCGAAGTTCATGCTAGAACATCTCCTTCAAAAGAGAAAGTTCGGAAACATATCTATTCTAACTTAGAGGGAGAAATGCACTGGAGTACCAACGTGTGTCATGCGCCTGAATATGCACATGGTAACGTTCATCTCATACTCAGGACAAGTCATTTATGGGTATTATCGGGGGGTCTACACGGATCCAATGCGGTACCCTTTTCATTCCATAAGGATCAAGATCAAGTAAATGTTCAACTTCCTCTTGCCAAACACGAATTGCTTCTTGATTCTTCGGTGAATCAAGATCGAATGAAGCACAAATTAGTTGACTCAAACTTTTCTAGAAAAGAAGAACAAATCTCCAATTATTCAAAAATCGATCGAGTCATATCCAACGAGCATTGGGATTCTATATATTCTACCATTTCTTCTGATGATTTGAATATCTCAGGAAAGAAGCAAAGAAATAGATTCATCGCCCCATTGCGGCGATACGATAAAGAACGGGGAAAGAGAGGAATACCTCGTCCCAATCTTTTTCTTAAAATATCCAGAAATGGTATTTCACGGAGAAATTCCATTTTTGCTGTTTTGGATGACCCTCGATACAGGATAAATAGTTCAGGAATTGTCAAATATGGGACCATAAAGGTCGATTCGATTGGCAATAAAGAGAATCTTCTCGGAGATCAAAGAGCAAGAGGATTCAGATCAAAAGATAAAATGAAAGGAGATCGCTTTCTTTTCATACCCGAAGAAGTGCATATCCTATATGAATCTTCGTCTATAATGGTACAAAACAATAGTATTATTAGAGCAGGTACACAAATCACTTGCAATATTGAGAACCAAGTAGGTGGATTAGTTCGAATAGGAAAGGTTAAAAAAAAGATCGAAGTGAGGATATTGCCTGGAGATGTCTATTTTCCCGGGGAGATGCATGGAATATCTCGGCATAACGGCACTTTAATACCACCGGGAAAAATTCTTTTTGATGAATTCCAATCTGAAAATTGGATCTATTTACAATGGATCATACCTCACAAGGAAAAGCCTTTTGTTCCGGTCCGGTCCACCGTAGAATATGTAATCCCCGATGGGCCAGATATAACAGCACCCCTTTCCCAAGATTTATTGAGGGAAGGGGACAACTTGCAAGTTCGAGTTGGCAATTCTCTTCTCTATGGAGATGGTGAACGAATCCAAGTAATTAGTGACATAAGTATTCAATTGGTTCGAACTTATTCAGTATTGGATTGGGAGCAAAAAGATTCTATGGAAGAGGCTTATGCCTCTCTTACTGAAGTAAGAACAAATGGGATCGTTAGAAATTTTATTCAAATTAGCTTGGTGAAATACCCCATTTTGTGTATGGGAAAAAGGAAGAATACAGCAGGTTCAAAATTGATGTTTCATAACAAATTGGATCACACTAATCCCGTTTCTTCCAATGGGGAGAGCCAATTACTTAGTCAGCATCAAGGGACTATTCGTACATTACCTAATGAAGGGGAAGAAGGTGGGTCTCTTGTGGTTCTGTCACCATCCGATTGTTCCCGAATCGTCTTATTCAATGGTTCTAAATATTACGATATGGTAAAGAGATCAATTCGAGAGAATCCCATGATGCAAATCATTGAATTGTTGGGTTTCTTGGGTAACTTACATAGTATTGCTAACCGTCCTCCGTCCTCCCATTCGATAACTTATAACAATTATAATAAGGTCTCATTAAAGGAACAGCCGATTTTTGGCAATTCCGGGAATACTCCCCAAGTACCTAAATGTTATTTTATGGACGAAAATACGAGAATCTCTAATTTTGGTCCATGCAGGAACATCATTTCCGATCTATTCAATTCAAATTGGTGCTTTCCCTTATACAAATCTTGCAAAAAACCATCTCCAGTAGTTAGCCTTGGGCAATTGATTTGTGAAAGTGTATGCATATCCGAGAATGAACCACTCCCTGGATCTGGTCAAATTATAGCTGTTTATGAGGAATCATTAGTAATTAGATCAGCTGAGCTCTATTTGGCTACTCGAAGAGCAACTGTTCATGGTCATTATGGAAAAATTATTCACGAGGGAGATACATTGATAACATTGATATATGAAAGATTCAAATCTGGTGATATAATTCAAGGTCTTCCTAAAGTTGAACAATTGTCAGAAGCTCGTTCTATTAGTTCAATATCGATGAATCTAGAAGAAAGTTTTGAGGATTGGAACAGAGATATGACGAGATCTCTTGGGAGCCCCTGGGGGTCATTCATCAGTGCTAGGATAACTATGGAGCAAAGTAGGATTCATTTGGTCAATCAGATTCAAAGGGTTTACCGATCCCAAGGAGTGCAAATTTCTGATAAGCATATAGAGATTACTGTGCGCCAAATGACATCGAAAGTGTTAATTTCGGGGGATGGGATGGCTGATGTTTTTTTACCCGGGGAACTAATCGGATTATCACGAGCACAAAGAATGGCTCGTGCCCTGGAAGAGGCAATCTACTATCGAACTATGCTATTGGGAGCAACAAGAGCATCTTTGGATACTCAAAGTTTTATATCAGAAGCGAGTTCTCAAGAAACTGCTCGGGTCTTGGCTAGAGCTGCTCTCCAAGGTCGTATTGATTGGTTGAAAGGCTTGAAAGAGAATGTCATTCTCGGGGGGATAATACCTGCCGGTACCGGATTCAACCAATCTATTTGCCATTCAGGGGAACGGAACGAACTTTATCTGAGAACGGAAAAGAATAAGATATTTAGTAGCAAAGTGAAAGATATCTTCTTTCATCATGGAAAAGCTTCTGTTTTCCTTTTCCCATTAGAAGGAATTCTCACAATACATTGAAACAACCATTATGTGTACGAAAATGGTGCTGATGAACGAATTTCTTGTTATATTGATTATATAATAAGAGTATGAAATGAATAGCTCGATAGAATGAATAGCTCGCACCATATACGATACGAACAGGTGATCACTGAAATGCAAGCAATTCCGTCGGAATAATTCTCTATTTAAATCCATGGTATTTCGTTATTTCGAGAGAGAAAGGGGGAAATGACAAAGAGATATCGGAACATCAATTTGGAAGAGATGATGGAAGCAGGAGTTCATTTTGGTCATCAAGCTAGGAAATGGAATCCCAGAATGGCACCTTACATTTCTACAGAGCGCAGAGGTATTCATATTATAAACCTGACTCGAACTGCTCGTTCTTTATCAGAAGCCTGTGATTTAGTGTTCGATGCGGCAGGTAAAGGAAAACAATTCCTGATAGTTGGTACGAAATATCAAGCAGCTGATTCAGTAGCATCAGCTGCTATAAAAGCTCGATGTCATTATGTCAATAAAAAATGGCTTGGTGGTATGTTAACTAATTGGTCCACCACAGAAACGAGACTTCGGAAGTTCAAAGATTTGAAGAAAGAACAAGATACGGGACGATCCAATCGACTTCCAAAGAAAGAGGCAGCAATGCTCAAGGGACAATTAGCTCAATTGCAGAAATATTTAGGTGGGATTAAATACATGACAAGTTTACCTGATATCGTAATAATTGCCGATCAACAAGAAGAATCCACTGCTATTGGGGAATGTATAACTTTAGGTATCCCAACAATTTGCTTAGTTGATACGGATTGTGATCCAGATCTCACGGATATCCCAATTCCAGCCAATGATGATGCTAGAGCTTCAATCCGATTGATCTTGAACAAATTAACGTCATCAATCTGCGAAGGTCATTATAGTTCTATGAAAGGTTAATCAATGAAAAGTTGATTACTCGTTCTATAAAAAAAAAGCGGGGCCTGGGGATTGATTGAGTTGCTACTATTTATACTCTTTAGATATATATATCTAAGTTCCATAAGAGCGAATCTCTTAGGTCGGCTACTATTCCAAAATCTCAATTAATATATTAAAATCACCATAAATATTCTTATTGAAATGACCATCCCATTTCTTGTGGCCCATATCTCTGATAAGAGTAAGGTAATTGAGGAATCGGTTATTCAACCAAAATCATTTCTTATTGAAGTTAATCTTTGTAAGGGGTAATATGGATATTGTACAATCTTCTATTGGCACACTAAATCATTTCTACGAGATATCCGGTGTGGAAGTAGGTCAACATTTCTATTGGCAAATTGGGGGTTTTCAAGTTCATGCACAGGTGCTTATAACTTCCTGGGTTGTAATTGCTGTCTTATTAGGTTCAGCTACTATAGCTGTTCGAGATCCACAAGCCATTCCGACTGGTGGTCAAAATTTTGTTGAATATGTCCTTGGATTTGTCCGGGACCTGACCAGAACCCAGATTGGGGAAGAAGAATATGGTCCCTGGGTCCCTTTTATCGGAACTATGTTCCTATTTATTCTTGTTTCTAACTGGTCAGGTGCTCTTCTCCCTTGGAAGATTATCCAATTACCCCATGGGGAGCTAGCTGCACCTACAAATGATATTAATACTACTGTTGCTTTAGCTTTGCTCACGTCAGTAGCCTATTTCTATGCTGGTCTTGCAAAAAAGGGGTTAGGTTATTTTAGTAAATATATTCAACCAACCCCAGTACTTTTACCGATTAACATATTAGAGGATTTCACGAAACCCTTATCACTTAGCTTTCGACTTTTTGGGAATATATTAGCTGACGAACTGGTAGTTGCTGTTCTTGTTTCTCTAGTACCTCTAGTGGTTCCTATACCTGTGATGTTACTGGGATTATTCACAAGTGCTATTCAAGCTCTGATCTTTGCAACTTTAGCCGCAGCTTATATAGGCGAATCTATTGAGGGTCATCATTAAATCACTTTCCGATTGGGCAGAAGATTTTACAAAAATCGTCCTAACTTATAGATAACTCGAGATGTATGGTAGGTAGGAGCGAAAGTTATGCGGAATGTTCTTTTGTATAATCATTTATGAATATAAAAATGATTTCACTCCCAATGATCTATATCTTTTTTATTCTTATTCTTGTTATACCTGTATACCCGTAATTGGAGATTCGATTGCTCGGTCATAGTAATAAGAATTATGATCAGTGAGCTGCTAATCCCATCAATTGGTCGAATCTATGTCTATAGATAATCTATGTCTATAGATATAGATATCTATCTATGTATACGTGATACAAATGATTAAGATATCATATAGGGATGTGATATAGAATTACTTATCGAGGCGGACTATTTACTATAGTAGGTCATTACATTCTCTTAATGAGTATCAATCTGTGTCTATTTTGTATATAAGAGAAATCTTTTGTCTAGGGGTAGCATATAAAAAGAGTTTTCTTCACTCGAAGATATAATCACTTTGATATTTGAATAAGGAACACTTCGAGTTCCTAGTCGTTCCAACTGAATTGTTCTATTGTTGTATAATTCACCCATTGGGTGGGCGGGCAATCAATACAATAGATGAAATCGCCACACTATTAACCATTTTTCAACCTTAGTAAGAGGAGATTACCATGAATCCCTTGATTCCTGCTGCTTCCGTTATTGCTGCTGGATTAGCTGTAGGCCTCGCTTCTATCGGGCCTGGTGTTGGTCAAGGCACAGCTGCGGGTCAAGCTGTAGAAGGTATTGCGAGACAACCAGAAGCAGAGGGTAAAATACGAGGTACCTTACTGCTAAGTTTAGCTTTTATGGAAGCTCTAACTATTTATGGACTAGTTGTAGCGTTAGCACTTCTATTTGCAAATCCATTTGTTTGATTGATCCATCGCCGAAAGATCTGTATCCCTTGTCATTATCTTTATTAGTACCCTCCAAAAGAATTTATTTGTTCAGCCAATCTCTTTTGGGAGGGGCTGATTTAAGGAATAAATGATCAGCTCTCCTTTCCCTAGACCCAGTCTAGCCGGAAAGACTCGTGCCTCTTGTGGCAGGGGGCGTGGAGCGAGCAAAGTATTTGATTCTACCCCTATAAACACGGGATCTGGGACTGAATAGGTCCCCGAAGTATCCCTATCTGGAATTAGAATAGGAGATAGGGTTAAGTGAGAAAAGAACTCTGTAAAACTTAAATAGCCTTATCTATAAGGGGAGAGCATATGAGAAATGGAACTTATTTTTACCTTTCCTTGGGTTATTGGCCTTCTGCTGGAGGTTTCGGGTTGAATACCAATATTTTAGGAACAAATATAATAAATCTAAGCGTGGTGCTCGGTGTACTGATTTATTTTGGAAAGGGAGTGTGTGCGAGTTGTATATTTGAATAATATAGCTGGATCCAACCAGCTGCACTTTGGAGATAGGAAAGTGCATGATCTCGACGAATTACTTCTAAATGGAGAATATGGAAGAACTATAGCATTTCGTAATTTATCGATAAATTAACTTTTAGTTCCCACCAATCGATAAGAGAAGATCATTAAAATGGTTAAAGCTAAACTGCTCGAAGTCCAAGCACAACTGGGTACTCTTTCCACCACTGTGTCAATATGAGATGGGTTTAAAGGGCATAGTTGGAGATTGATCCGATATATAACATTCATATCAATGGAATTATTTGATCCATCCACTGATGGAAATGGTCATAATCTCCCATCCAATTTTGGTTTCAATGCTGAACCGACAACCTATGCAGAAAAAAGGATTATTTGATAGAAGGATAAATACGAACGAAAGAGGAGGAAGAAAAAAAAGAGAGAAGAGAAGGAGAAAAAGAGAGAATAAGAAGAAAGATAAAAACGAAAAGGAAAGAACAACTTTGCCGACAATTGAAAATTCCTCTGGTCGGAGGAGCCCTCCGGAGATCTTGGTCTTTGATAAATTCACCAAAATTTGACAGAATATGAGCAGGGCAGGCTCGGTAGAAAAAGGAGATCGATATGTCCCATAGAGAACTGAGCGGGAGAGCCGAATGAATCGAAAGGTTCATGTTCGGTTTGGGAAGAGATCATGAATTCGTGAGATTCATGGATAGATGATCTACTTTCATTAAGTAATTTATTAGATGACCGTAAACAGAAAATATTGAGTACTATTCGTGATTCGGAAGAGCTATGTAAGGGAGCTATCGATCAGCTCGAAAAAGCTCGGGCTCGCTTACGAGAAGTAGAAATGAGAGCGAATGAGATCCAGGTAAATGGATATTCTCAAATAGAACGGGAAAAGGAGGATCTGATCAATGCTGCTCATGATAATTTGGAACGATTAGAGGATTCTAAAAACGAGACCGTTCACTTCGAACAACAAAGAGCAATTGACCAGGTCCGACAACAAATTTCTCGCCAAGCTTTACGAAGAGCTTTAGGAACTCTGAATAGTCGTTCGAATAGCGAATTACATTTACGTACGATCGATCATAATATTAGCATGCTTAGAGCCATGAAAAACACAACTGATTAGCTTCTATAGGTCTCATTTTTTTTTTTTCAGAAGATAATTAATAGACGCTAATGGTAACCATTCGACCCGACGAAATTAGTAGTATTATCCGTAAACAGATCGAGCAATATAACCAAGAAGTAGAGGTTGTTAATATTGGCATCGTACTTCAAGTAGGAGATGGCATTGCTCGTATCCATGGTCTTGACGAAGTAATGGCAGGTGAATTAGTGGAATTTGAGGATGGTACAGTAGGCATTGCTCTGAATCTAGAATCAAACAATGTCGGAGCTGTATTAATGGGTGATGGCTTGATGATACAAGAAGGCAGTTCCGTAAAAGCAACGGGTAAAATTGCTCAGATACCAGTAAGTGATGCTTATTTGGGTCGTGTTGTAAATGCTCTAGCTCAACCTATTGATGGCAGAGGTAAGATTACAGCTTCCGAATCTCGATCGATCGAATCTCCTGCTCCAGGTATTATTTCAAGACGTTCCGTATATGAACCTCTTCAAACGGGGCTTATTGCTATTGATTCCATGATCCCTATAGGGCGCGGTCAGCGAGAATTAATTATTGGAGACAGACAGACAGGTAAAACAGCAGTAGCTACAGATACTATTATCAATCAAAAAGGTCAAGATGTAATATGTGTCTATGTAGCTATTGGTCAAAAGGCCTCTTCTGTGGCTCAGGTAGTTAATACGTTCCAAGAACGTGGTGCAATGGAATATACCATTGTGGTGGCAGAAGCTGCAGATTCTCCTGCTACATTGCAATATCTCGCTCCTTATACAGGAGCAGCTCTAGCCGAATACTTCATGTATCGTGAACAACATACTTTAATAATTTATGATGATCTTTCCAAACAGGCACGAGCTTATCGACAAATGTCTCTTCTATTAAGAAGGCCGCCTGGCCGGGAAGCTTATCCAGGGGATGTTTTCTATTTGCATTCTCGTCTTTTGGAAAGAGCAGCTAAATTAAGTTCTCAGCTAGGTGAAGGGAGCATGACTGCTTTACCGATAGTCGAAACTCAAGCTGGGGATGTTTCGGCTTATATTCCCACTAATGTAATTTCTATTACCGATGGACAAATCTTCTTATCGGCTGATCTATTTAATGCCGGGATCAGACCTGCTATTAATGTGGGTATTTCTGTATCTAGAGTAGGATCCGCAGCTCAGATTAAAGCTATGAAACAAGTAGCTGGAAAATTGAAATTAGAGTTAGCTCAATTTGCAGAGTTAGAAGCCTTTGCACAATTCGCTTCTGATCTTGATAGAGCTACTCAAAATCAATTGTCAAGAGGTCAACGATTACGTGAGTTGCTCAAACAATCTCAATCAGCTCCCTTGACAGTAGAAGAACAAATAGCTACTATTTATGCCGGAGCAAATGGATATCTAGATATATTAGAGATCGTACAGGTGAGAAAATTTCTCGTTCAGTTACGCGAGTATTTAATAACTAATAAACCTCAGTTTGGAGAAATTCTACGCTCTACTAGGGCATTCACAGAACAAGCAGAAGCCCTTTTGAAAGAGGCTATTCAGGAACATACCGAACTTTTTTTACTTCGAGAGCAGAGATGAATATTAGACAACAGAAATGAATATTAGACATTTGGTGGGACTGTTCAGGACAAGGAGAAGAGCCGAAGAACGTATTTATTTCAGTACATTTCTGAGCGCAGCAATTCGGAGCAATTGAGAAAGATTACGTCCAATAGGATTTGAACCTATACCGGAGGTTTAGAAGACCTCTGTCCTATCCATTAGACGATGGACGCTTTTTATCCTTATTCTCCTTTCTCTTTTGTTTTTTTGTTTTGTTTATTCTTACTCATAGTGACTTTATCGTGGACAAACTCATCCGTCCACGATGGTATTCTGGAAAGAATAGAAGATATGCCATATGAAAATAGAGAATTCATTTCGAATGAGAAGTGGATATATATATATATAATATTGAATACTTAATAAGGAATATGAGCGGGTAGCGGGAATCGAACCCGCATCGTTAGCTTGGAAGGCTAGGGGTTATAGTCGACATTAATTCCCCATCTTTAACGCCTCTAATTCAGAACTGAACGTGAAAGTTTCGTTTCATTCGGCTCCTTCATGGGGGGATAGAGTGAAAAGGGTATGAAGAAGAGGGGTTTGGGGATCAAACTTTTATGGAAAAAGGTCGAATCCGGATCTTCTTTTTGTTTCTCCTATCCTCTCTTTTTCTCTTCTCCTCCTTTCCCATCAAATCCGATTGTTTTATGAATTAGATCCATAACATCTATGTTAGTTTTCATGCGTGAATGGACATGAGATGTGAAATACCTACTCACTTCATAGATGATCCTTCTAGAAAGATAAGAATTGGAAAGCTTCGATATTTCAATAAAAAAAGATCTTTCTAGTTACCTCGTTCTCTATTTCTATTGGCTCCAATCTTCAGGAAAAGAGTTCTCACCGAGCTTAAACAAAATGCCGGTGACCTCAGTAAACCAAAGTCATCGTTCTATAGCTATTTGGCCCAACTTATTCTCTCCGTAAGTTGAATATCTAGTTACGATGAAGAAAAGAGATATCTCTGGATTTCCATCCATGGATTTGTGACTGATCAAATTTGAGAGATCGATCTAACCCCGAAAACATTCTGCTTCGCCATCTTGGAATCGAAAGTGCGTTCTTTTCTTTTCCTCCATCCCATCCGAATTACGAGAATGTATGCTATTCCTGAGCCATGGCATTGATAGGAAAGGATTTGAACCCATCTAGAAATAAAGCTATCGATCGGAACATGGATTGAATTGAAAGATCCTTCAACTATTCAAGTTGGTAATGGAACGAATCACACTTTTACCACTAAACTATACCCGCTACAATTCGATTGTAGCATACGGATCGATCTTTTGTCCAACGGTAAGGAGTTCTTAACCTCTAATGGAAGTCCCTATCATTCCATCTCGGATCTCCCCACCCCCGGAGATTCGATACTTGATAAATAGTATTTCATTCTCGGAGATGGCTTATTGAAGTTACAAATTACCTTTGCGAACTGCTAATAAAGCTATTACTAACGGGCCTGATATGATTATCAGGGTCAGAACAGTAAGCTGTGCAAGAACCTCTAGATTCATTCTGTTTCAACCCCTCCGATCCTATCGAATTGATGGATAAATAATAATTTTTTCAAGATCAATCACTTTCCACAAGAATTTCTCTTTTTTGTATTTTCCCTCTCTCTTCCCATCTTTTTCCTCCGGATCCCATGGGGATCTGTTCAGTAAAAATCAGGAACATCTATAGCTATGGCTCCAAGCAGCTGGGATTGTTAAAATAAATAAAAGCCTGCTCATGAGAGAGCCCATTTATGCAACGAAATATCCATAGAATTCGGAGAAAGCTCTTTGAAAAAAAAAAAAAAAAAAAAAAAAAATGGACTAATCCATGTAACTCTTCTATTTTGAATGATTGGAGAGGAAATGAAGAGATGACATCGATATCGGAGAGTCAAATTTCAATAGCCCTTATTGCTGCTTTGATAACAAGTATTTTAGCTTTCAGACTGGGTAAAGCACTGTATCAATGATTTGTTCGATTCTTCCTACCTACAGAAAAGAACGGCCTGGCCAGATACTGGCCAGGCCAGGCAGGTAAAGCGAAAAAGAATTCTATTTCGGACGAAATAAACAATACTGATCTTCGTAAATGTTGGCCTTTATCCGAAGAATTGCTATATTGATCATATCACTGATACAATTTGTACATACCTCATTATATATATATATATATACCTTCACTTTAGCATTGTGCTACGTACAAATGCCCTTCCTAATTTGGAGAGATGGCTGAGCGGACCAAAGCGGCGGATTGCTAATTCGTTGTACGAACTATTCGTACCGAGGGTTCGAATCCCTCTCTCTCCGTTCAATAACTTGAGATTAATCCTCCAAATCGACAGACTCTGTATCTTCCTATGGAAGAGATGGATTTTCAAAACACATAGATTATTTCTTTATTCTTCTCTGGAAGGAAAAGAAAAAGAATTATTCTTTACGTCCAGGATTACGTCCAGGATCGTTCGATAGAAATCCAAAAATAAGGAGAGAAACGAAAAATATCACTACTGTGTAAACGAACAGCTTAAGAGTAAACATTACGTAATCTCCGGGATCATTATTAAAAGTGTAACAGAATAGATCGTCAATTTTCGTACCACATATTTATATTTGAATACCAAGGAATAATATTCTATTGTGAATAACGGAGTTGTTTAGATCTCCAAGTCATGCGTGGAGATCAATTTGAAAGAAGATGGAAAATTTAACTCCTTGTTCTAAGACTCTCTTTTTTTCTTCCCTCTCTCTTCCCCGCTCGGGACTGAATGGATAAATAGGGATTCAAATTATCATTCACCTAACGGGCTGAAACAATTTATTTCATTGGGACCATTACAATCAACCGCTCTGATATTTATCCAAAGAGTTCTCAAGGAATAAATAGACTCAATTGCCCTGCCCAACAGAGAAAAATTATGGGAATAAAAAAGAGACTGTGAATTATCATTTGTGCTTGGTTCTATCCCATAGATGTAACGGATATTTTTCCAATGGGAATATGTCATTTACATAAAAAAAAAAGGAAAGAAAAAAACTCGAACCGAGCTTGTAATGAAATTGAAATCGACTAAGATGAATACAAAGGTTCCTAATTCAGAAAGATTCGGATCTGGTATCATTGGGAGGGAACTAGAATAGAACCTCTGCTCCACAAAATGAACAAAACGAGAAATGGGAGTGATACAGTAACCTATTAATCAGTGATGGCAATCCAATAACTTTTTATATATGGGAACTATTGAACCATGATTCGTTTTGAATCAGGTGAATTTGGAATTCTTATTTGTAAAGGATCGAAACTTTCGAATCTTATCGGAAACTTACAGCAGCTTGCCAAACAAAGGCTAAGAGAAAAAAGAACACAGGGATAATTGGCATTACATCTACAATTGGATCAGAAATAGCATAAGCCTCGGGTAATTTGACCAGAAATAGATCATTCAAATGAAGGACATCATCCAGACAGATATTTGGCATAGCTGGCATTTCTATTCTCCGATTTATATTCAAACATTATGTAAGATGACGCTCCAAAAGTATCTCGTCGATCAATTGAAGCTATTTGGCAAGTCTGACTAGAGATCCTTTTGGCCGGAAGGGATCGTTTTTACACAATATTTTACCCGATTCAATAGGTAATGACCAATGAAATAGATATTCTTGTTGATTTCTATTAAATAAATAACTTATTAGATAAAGATCTTTTTCTAATTTTTACGAACCAATTCTTATTTGATCCAAACACTCTGGGATTTTAATAGGTTGACGAAATACTGAATATTAGTATTGATTAGCATCATATATGAATGTGGAGCATCAGATGGAAATGGGGCGTGGCCAAGCGGTAAGGCAGCGGGTTTTGGTCCTGTTACTCGGAGGTTCGAATCCTTCCGTCCCAGACTCATTTCATTGAAACAAATATTCCTGCCTCTTTGTCGAAGGAAAAAGGGTAGGTGGATAAATGGTAAACCCGATTTCATCGGTCTTCATTTTCGATTTATCATCATTGCATATACGATACTTATCAAAAGGGAATGTGATTCCAATGAGACAGACATGGGCAAGGGATATCTCTGTGATGCAGGGTGGGAACACAGATCAATTTGATAGAAAGTCTGATCCATGAGATTAGCCTATTGGATGTATGCTGGTCCTGCTCATATTGGAACCCTACGAGTAGCCAGTTCTTTTAAGAATGTCCATGCCATCATGCATGCTCCTCTAGGAGATGATTATTTCAATGTAATGCGTTCTATGTTAGAACGCGAAAGAGATTTTGCTCCTGTAACTGCCAGTATAGTAGATCGTCATGTGCTAGCACGTGGATCTCGGGAAAAGGTTGTTGATAATATTCTCCGAAAAGAGAAAGAGGAACGTCCCGATCTGATCATATTGACGCCTACATGTACTTCTAGTATATTGCAAGAGGATTTGCAAAACTTTGCAAGCAGAGCATCCAGAATTTCTGATTCCAACATAATTTTTGCAAATGTAGATCATTATCGAGTGAATGAGCTTCAGGCGGCAGATAGAACTTTGGAACAAGTGGTTCAATATTATTTGGATAGATCTCACGGACAAGAAACTTTAGATCAATCTCTAACAGATGTACCTTCTGCAAATATAATTGGGATTTTCACATTGGGCTTCCATAGTCAACATGATTGTCGTGAATTGAGACGTTTATTACGAGATCTGGGCATCAAGATTAATCAAGTGATTCCTGAAGGAGGATCCGTAAAAGATCTTAAAAATCTGCCAAAAGCTTGGTTCAATTTAGTTCCTTATCGTGAAGTGGGCTTAATGACAGCGATGTATCTGGAGAAGAAATTTGGAATGCCTTATGTATCTACAACTCCCATGGGATTTGTAGATATGGCTGAGTGCATCCAACAGATACAGAGAAATGTTAATACCTTGGCTCCCATTTCATCGAATAAAAAGGTTGATTACGAACCCTACATTGATGAACAAACCCGATTTGTTTCCCGAGCTGCTTGGTTCTCGAGATCTATCGATTGTCAGAATTTGATGGGTAAAGAAACAGTAGTTTTCGGTGATGCAACTCATGCTGCTTTAATCACTAAGATACTTACTCGAGAGATGGGAATTCATGTGAGTTGTACAGGTACTTATTGTAAACATGATGCAGAATGGTTCAAAGAGCAAATTCAAGGTTTCTGTGATAAAATACTCATCACAGATGATCATACTGAGGTGGGAGATATGATCTCTCGTGTAGAACCATCTGCAATATTTGGTACTCAAATGGAGCGCCATATTGGTAAACGTCTCGATATCCCCTGTGGGGTTATTTCCTCACCAGTTCATATCCAAAATTTTACTTTGGGATATCGACCCTTTCTGGGTTATGAAGGTACTAATCAAATAGCCGATCTAATTTATAACTCATTCGCTCTGGGTATGGAAGATCATCTTCTAGATATTTTTGGTGGTCATGATACTAAGGAAATAATGACTAGATCACTATCCACGGGTATAGGTCTAATTTGGGATCCCAAAAGTCGACTAGAACTAAAGAAAATCCCCCACTTTGTTAGGAACAAAGTCGAGAGAAAGATCGAGAAATTTGCACGACAAAAGGGCATTGTGAACATTACTGTCGAAGTAATGTACGCAGCCAGAGAAGTGTTAAGCACCTAGCTAGGATGGGTAATCTTATGTCATTCCGGAAATCTATTCCATTTGTACTTATACAATAAATATATTCTGTTTATACAATAGGGGCGATCAAATCCGGTCCGTCCCTGTTCCTATCGTATCAATTTAGTTAATGACTATTCATAATTACATATGAATTTTTATATCGGTAATTCTATGGTAAAACTTCGTTTAAAACGATGTGGTAGAAAGCAACGTGCGACTTGAACGACATGATCGGTTCCGTGGATTAAGATATCCGCCATTTAATATCTGAATGGAGATGCTCGTAGCTCAACATCTTTTCATTTTACTCCTGCCCTTCCCTGGGAGAAAAAAAAAAGAAAAGAGAAGGCAAATATAAATATTACATGAAAATATAAATATTACATGATGGAGCTTGAGCGGTAAGTATGAATTCATTCGTCGATTGGGGGACAAAATCTAAGGTCAATGGAGATAAATGAGCTATAACGACTTTGTAAGTCCACATTGATTTACAAAATCAGAATGGTCCAATCGGAACAAGTAAACAATTATCGATCGTGATGGGTGGAAGTCTTTAAAGAATAAGTGGATTCGATCATATAAGGATCAACCATCTGTATGATTGCTCAACGTGGACAAATAGCAAAATGTACGTTGCTGCCATTCTGGAAAGATTGAAGACCACCGAAGTAGGATAAGGCTCAGACCTAATGATTAGAAGATGATCGATCTCAGAACAAGAAAATCCCATTTACGAATCGTTTGAACGATTCGATTAAATGTTCTTAAATAAATAGAGAAAAATGTTATAAAAAAAAAATAGGCGAAAGACGGCTCAAAAGGTGGAAGAATGAGAATCTTATGATGTTTGAGCATTACCCAAGCATACTTGAGCTATGAGTATGAATTCTTTCTTTTTCCTATTCGAAAAGAAAAAGGGCTAAGATCGACATTAAGTTCATATAGTTTATCTATCTATATCTATCTAGATAAATATAGGTCTATCACTAGTATAAAATCTATCACTAGTATAAAGATATATGAGTATTAGCAAAATTATTATTGCTCGAGCCGTATGAGGAGAAAACTTCATATAGGGGGGGGGGGGTATCTTTCTATAGTCCACCTATCCCAATTAGCTACCTATCGAATCGTTGCAATTGACGTTGAATCTCGAAGAGAAGGAAGAGCTCTTCGGGAAGTGGGTTTTTACGATCCGATAAAGGATCAAACCTATTTAAATGTTCCTGCTATTCTACACTTTCTTGAGAAAGGAGCTCAACCTACAGAAACCGTTCATGATATTTTGGAGAAGGCAAGCATATTTAAACAACTTCAAGCCAATCTTTAGGGAAAAAATGGATCCAATATTTAGCTTTGTGCAATTGTTCTTTTACCATCCATTCTTCTTTTTTGTATTATATATTCATCTAGTCATTCCTGTTCCCATACGATCCCATATGAAGATGACAAATATGAAAATCTTCTTATCTAGATGGATGAAAGATTGAGTTGATAAAGAGAATAACTAGATTAATAAAATGAGGAGCTTCCCACGAAGAATTTGGGAGCTCCTTATTATGTATAAATTCTCAAACGAGACGATCTCATTTGTTGCCCCTGTAGTTAAGAAGCCCAAGATCTCTTCTCAATGCGCTTAATATTTTGTCCTAATGCAGTGCTAATCCAATAATTCATTTATTCACCTTCGGGATTGACAATGGCATATTGTGCCAATATAATTTGTTCATATGAGAATATGGGTCCTTCCTGGGTTCACTAGTTTGTTAATGGTTATTCCCAATAACCATTTTGTCGACGGATCAAGAATAACCTCATTCGGAGAAATGATTTGACCTGGAAATGGTGGATAAGAATTCACGTAATTATATGTGTATATATATTAATTATATGTGTGTATATATATATATATATATATATATATATATACGAATGAATATATATATGAATGAACGAGTTGGTCATTTACCTTATTTACCTGGCCATTTACATAAGTTTTTGTTCCCCTTATTGAATGATTATTCAATTTCTTTTATTTCGTATTTTCTATTTTAGTACTTCGTAGTTCTTTTATAACTTCATATTATACTTCGATCACATCTATATCTTAATATGGGTTGCTAACTCAATGGTAGAGTACTCGGCTTTTAAGTGCGACTAATATCTTTTAAACATTTATATGGAGTAACAAATTCATCCATACCCTGGCAAGGTTTGGGACTATGACTGATCCTGGAAAGGAAATGAATGGAAAAAACAGCATGTCGTTCTAATAAATGATCTTGATGAGACTTGATCTGATCGGATACGATCAGAATTAAATATCGTTCAAGGAATCAAATGGATGGAGACGTATATCATATACATAGATGGACATGTGATATGCTCATTCATTTATTTCAATGTGATAATTGCGAAAGAAGATTTAATCAATTCGTGATTAAGTCGGGCGGAGTCGATGGATAGAGCTAGATGGCCTGAATCATAGGTAAAACCAGAGGAACGAGCTTCTGTCCCTCATTTTGATGAGGGATTCCCTTTACTAATCAGTAGTTAAGAGCATATTAGTGCCCCATCTATAGGGGGAGGTTTTTCCTATTAATAGGTTAGGGATTTATCCACCCAGAATGAGTCCTAAGTACTCGAGGACGGATGTGTAAGAGAAATGGTGTACTGGCCAGGTCAATTAATTCCAGAGTCAGGAGAGCGATCAGGTCGCCAAAATAAAGGATTTTCTTCATCCCTCATGCGAGATCTTTGGATAGAGGATCTGTTGAATAGGATTTCTATCTCTCAGATGGATCATTATCTATCTCGTCCTGACCAGATGGATCGCACCATGTATTATTTCGTAACTCAAGAGGTCACCCTCATTAGAGCCATAGCCGAGGTTTTCTCAAAATGGATAAGCTTCAAAGAGACGGAAAGGAAGATACATCCCGGCAGCGGCGCTTTCTATATCCACTCCTCTTTCAGGAGGATTTTTACACAATTGCTTATGATCATTGTTCCAATAGATCAAGTTCCTTCGAACCGATGGGAAATTCAAGTTCCAACGATCGATTCAGTTTTCTAACTGTAAAACGTTCAATTAGTCGAATACGTCAGCAAAATGGTTCAATTGTTCCATTTGTAAATTGCGATCAAAATAAATTAGTTGGTCACAACAAGAGTTTCTATTCCGAATTGGTACTAGGGGGTTTGACAGCGGTTTCGGAAGTTCCCTTCTCAATCCGATCAAAACACTCTCTAGAAGGAATGAATGAATGGGCTAGTTTCCGGTCCATCAATTCCATATTCCCTCTTATGGAGGATAAAATCCCACATTCCAATTTTATCTTAGATATACGAATACCCCACTTGACTCATCCGGAGATTTTGGTTCGAACCTTTCGTCGCTGGATCCAAGATGCTCCTTTTTTACACTCATTACGATCCGTTCTCCATGAACATCGAAATCTTATTATTTCGTCGAATTTGGATCAATTGATCCTCATCGCTTCGAAAAAAAATACAAGGTTATCCTTGTTCCTGTGGAATTATTATGCCTATGAATGTGAATCTCTTTTAGTTCCCCTTTGGAAACGATTTTCTCATTCACGATCGTTGCCCTATGAATCTTTTATCGAGCGAACTCCTTTTTATCGAAAGATCGAACATATTGTCATATTTTACCATAAATATCTAAAAAAAAGTCTCTGGTTTTTGAAGGATCCTTCCATTCATTATGTAAAATATAGAGAAAGATCTATTATAGCTCTGAGGGGTACTTACCTTCTAGTGAAAAAATGGAGATATCATCTTACAAATTTTTGGCAGTGTCATTTCCA